TGACAATGATAGTTCTTTTATGTTTATGAGTGAACTAGAAAGTTTTTTTTCTAGTTATTTGAATAGTGGGTCCAAGAACTACTATTATCATTACATGTATGATACTCAATCTAGTTGGAATAATCACATTAATAGTTGCATTAATAATTATCTTCATTTTGAAGTTAGTATTAATAGTTCTATTTCAGGTGATACCGATTATTACAGTAACAGTTATAATTATAATTATAATTATAGTTTCATTTATACTGAAAGTAGTGAAAGTGGGAATTCGAGTATAAAAACTAGTAATAATGGCAGCGATCTCAATATAAGAGAGGAGTCTAATGATTTCGATATAAATCAAAGATACAAACATTTATGGGTTCAATGCGAAAATTGTTATGGATTAAATTATAAAAAATTTTTTAAGTCAAAAATGAATATTTGTGAACAGTGTGGATATCATTTGAAAATGAGTAGTTCAGATAGAATCGAACTTTTGATTGATTCGGGCACTTGGAATCCTATGGATGAAGAGATGGTCTCTATGGACCCTATTGAATTTCATTCAGAGGAAGAACCTTATAAAGATCGTATTGATTTTTATCAAAGAAAAACGGGTTTAACTGAAGCTGTTCAAACAGGCATAGGTCAACTAAATGGTATTCCAATAGCAGTTGGGGTTATGGATTTTCAGTTTATGGGAGGTAGTATGGGATCCGTAGTCGGCGAGAAAATCACCCGTTTGATCGAGTATGCTACTAATCGATCTTTACCTGTCATTATTGTGTGTGCTTCTGGGGGAGCACGCATGCAAGAAGGAAGTTTGAGCTTGATGCAAATGGCTAAAATATCTTCTGCTTTATATGATTATCAATCAAATAAAAAGTTATTCTATATATCAATCCTGACATCTCCTACAACTGGTGGAGTAACAGCCAGTTTTGGTATGTTGGGAGATGTCATTATTGCTGAACCAAATGCCCACATTGCATTTGCGGGTAAAAGAATAATTGAACAAACATTGAATAAAACAGTACCCGATGGTTCACAAGCGGCTGAGTATTCATTCCATAAGGGCTTATTCGACCCAATCGTACCACGTAATCCTTTAAGGGGTGTTCTGAGTGAGTTATTTCAGCTCCACGGTTTCTTTCCTCTGAATCACAATTCAATATATTAAAGTATAGCACTCGATTCAATTCAATTATTTGTAGCGAACGAGTATTTAGTTCATCGTAAAAAAAAAAAAACTTAAGTTAAGAAGAGTGGTGTTTTCTTTGGTGACATAAGTTCCACTTGTAGTAAGAGCCGGAAGTTTTGGATAATTATTATTTTTTCCTCCAGATCGATTATTCTATTTTTTATCTTATCCCTAATTACTGATTACTAATCATGAATCCTTTATAAATCAATTAGGATAAACAAAGATAAAAGAGTTAAGTTTCTCTTTCCGAGGAATTGGGGGAAGGGAAGACATTAATAAAAAAAGAATTTTATTTGGCCTTCTTAACGTATTAATTTCATTTTAATAGAGACAATAATATAAATATATCTTATTATCTTATTAATAATATATCATATTTGAATCTTAATATTAATTATAAGATATAAGATTCAAATATGATATATTATAGAAAGGAGTGAAAGAACCCTCACTTTGATTTTTTATTATAGAATCGAGTTACCGTTTGCTTTGTTGGATTCGATTAGTGAAAGTCGCGAACTCATAATAAACTCTTAAATACCCTTAGTAAAAAAAAATAGAAAGAATCAAAAAGGATGGAAGAAGAAGAATAGGAAAGTTTTTTATATTAAAGTGAATTATCATACATATTTATGTAGAACGATGAATTAGGTACACTTAATTCAGGTCTATATTCCTTGCACTTATTAACTACTTAATATTATTTATATTAGATATACTTATCATAAGATATCTTTAAAATACAAATATTAAATTGGGGCACCCATTCTATGACAGATCTACCCTCTATTTTTGTGCCTTTAGTGGGCCTAGTATTTCCGGCAATTGCAATGGCTTCTTTATTTCTTCATGTCCAAGAAAATAAGATTGTCTAGATTCGATGAGAGCAAATCTCATCAATTTATTTCAACACTGGATCATAATACACATATTTATTTAGTCTAATATGGTACGATATGTGGCTCTTTCCGAACACAAATGAGAGACTCATATGCATACGGATACACGATATCTACATAAATGCAGATTATATATGGGTATAGCTGGTTAAAAATGGATCGGCGAATAGTTTGAAATATAAAGTCAATTTATCTAACTAATTACTCCTAATAGTTCCCGTCAAAATAGTGCTAGTTGATGAGAGTTACTTGGGGGTCAAGAAAAGTAAAGTCAAATTCATTTGGGTTATTCTCTCAATTCCAATCGAATACAACCTTAATATAGTAAGTATAGTATGAACTGGCGATCAGAGCATATCTGGATAGAACTTATAACGGGGTCTCGAAAAACAAGTAATTTTTTTTTGGCCTGTAGCCTTTTTTTAGGTTCATTAGGGTTCTTAGTGGTTGGGACTTCCAGTTATCTCGGTAGGAATCTTATATCCGTATTTCCATCTCAGCAAATATTTTTTTTTCCGCAAGGAATCATAATGTCTTTTTATGGGATCGCAGGTCTATTTATTAGCTCCTATTTGTGGTGTACAATTGCGTGGAATGTAGGTAGTGGTTATGACCGATTTGATAGAAAAGAAGGAATTGTTTGTATTTTTCGTTGGGGATTTCCTGGAATAAATCGTCGCATTTTCCTTCGTTTCCTTATGAGAGATATCCAATCCATCAGAATGGAGGTTAAAGAGGGTCTTTATCCTCGTCGTGTCCTTTATATGGAAATAAGAGGCCAAGGGGCGGTTCCCTTGACTGGCACTGATGAGAATCTTACTCCACGAGAAATTGAACAAAAAATTGCCGAATTAGCCTATTTCTTGCGTGTACCAATCGAAGTATTTTGAAATGAAGAATTTAATGTTTTCTCAGTATGAGGGAGGGGACTTGCTAATTCCCTTTTTAATACAATTGAAGTTTCTTCAAAAAACTTATTTGATTAAAACATATTAGATTTGATTTCTCCCTTCTGTTAGCGGGTAAACCCACATGGAATAAAACAAAAGTGGGAGATTTTATATGGAACAACTAAATTCTAATAAAAATCCATTTTTTCTATACCAAAACCCCTTTTTTATGCGCAGGGAGCCCCTAATTTAGAATTTATACTAAATAAAATTTTATATAATTTATACTAATAAAAATAAAAAGTCTAATTAAGTATGCATTCATCAAACATATTCGAACATTTATTTTGTAATACAGAATTCATCTTTTTAGACCCAATATTTCGAATTTATAGGTTACATTATTCCTGGACTGTGGTTAGGTGGTGAAACATTTCGAAATAATTATCCGAGAAGGCATTTTTTGTTTCGAAATCCAAATCATATTCGTTACTTCTAGTGGATTTTCGAGTATTCATTGATAGGATCAAATAACAAATGGAGATGAAATTAGTTGGAATTTACCCAATGGAGATATCTCAATATTTTCTAAATATAAGGACTAAATTTTGACACAAAAATGGGAATAAATTCATTGGTTCGATACGATACCTTAGTTATAGAATCTGTGTTCAAATAAATATCTGATAAAATCCACGAATGCAGCGGATTCATTAACAATTTACAGATAAAAAATGAAAAAAAAAAAAAAAAAATCATTGACTTCCCTCCCATATCTTGTATCCATAGTATTTTTGCCCTGGTGGGTCTCTCTTTCATTTAATAAAAGTCTGGAACCTTGGGTTATAAATTGGTGGAATACCCGGCAATCCGAAACTTTCTTGAATGATATTCAAGAGAAAAGGATTCTAGAAAAATTTATAGAATTAGAAGAACTATTCCTCTTGGACGAAATGATAAAGGAATACCCTGAAACACAGATACAAAAGCTTCGTATAGGAATACACAAGGAAACGGTACAATTAGTCAAAACACACGATGAGTATAATCTCCATATCATTTTTAATTTATCGACAAATATAATCTGTTTCGCTATTCTAAGTGGTTATTGTATTCTGGGTAATGAAGAACTTGTTATTCTTAATTCTTGGGTTCAGGAATTCCTGTATAACTTGAGTGACACAATAAAAGCTTTTTCAATTCTTTTAGTTACTGATTTATGGATCGGATTTCATTCAACCCATGGTTGGGAACTTATGATTGGTTCAGTATACAACGATTTTGGATTGGCTCATAACGATAAAATTATATCCGGTCTTGTTTCCACTTTTCCAGTTATTCTAGATACAATTGTGAAATATTGGATCTTCCATTATTTAAATCGTGTATCTCCTTCGCTTGTAGTCATTTATCATTCAATCAACGAATAAAGAACTCATTTGGTCTCTTGATATCAATCAAATAAGAATGTTTCTTCGTGTTTAAAGAATAAAGAAAGTATTTTCAATCTTACTTATTCTTTATTTATACTTATACCTGTTCAAGGTATTCGTCCCATATTCTAGTACAATTATTCCAGTACAATGGCAGACTCGTGGATAGGGAACTACACTAATTAGTTACCTTTCTAATTTATTGTAGAAATTCTGGGATCAATGATTGAACCATGCAAAATAGAAATATTTTTTCTTGGGTAAAGGAACAGATGACTCGATCCATTTCTGTATCAATCATGATATATGTAATAACTCGGGTATCTATTTCAAATGCATATCCCATTTTTGCGCAGCAGGGTTATGAAAATCCGCGTGAAGCAACTGGACGAATTGTATGTGCAAATTGCCATTTAGCTAATAAGCCCGTGGATATTGAAGTTCCGCAAACTGTACTTCCTGATACTGTATTTGAAGCAGTTGTTCGAATCCCTTATGATATGCAACTGAAACAAGTTCTTGCTAATGGGAAAAAGGGGGCTTTGAATGTGGGAGCTGTTCTTATTTTACCCGAAGGATTTGAATTAGC